CGTTCTCACATTTCTCCGTCCATTAAGGAAAAGAGAATGGAAGCGATTACCCATCTCCACCAACTATATAGCTGATTCAGAGCCGTTCCCTTCTCTAGCTGGGACAAAGTCAGCCAGGCTATCCTATTCATCGGAATGGCGGATCGAAATCTCTATTTACATAAAACGTGCTTTTTCAGTCTCCCCTCGTGTGCCAATCTGAGATGATGATCTCATTAATCTATCCTCACCTGAGGCTAGCCTCACCTCATCAAAGATCTGCGCAAGCTTCAGATGTGGAGAATAACCCATCCTACCCGATCTAATCGGCAATGTCACCAGGCTTAGCCAATGAATTGAATCCCTCCCCCCAAGCTGCTTAGGCTCCACAGCATCTCCTTTTAACGACGTTGAAGATTGTTGTAGATGAAATGAAGAACGTTCATGAGCTCTTCTTTCTAGTTCCTTCCACTGTTCCCGGGGAATCGTCTCACACCACTTCTGTGACCAAAAAGAAAAGTTCTATCGATTCAAGCAAAAGAAGAGAGAGGTCAAGAATTTGATATATAATGTAGCCCTCCTCAGTGCTCTTGATTGTGAAGTGAATGGCACAGTCGCCACAGCCGGGTCATCTTCTGCTGGTTCTTTCGTCTCATCCGAGATTGACCCCGGATCGGAAGTAGCAAGATCTTCTTACCAAGGTACTGGCAACACCTATATCTATTCTGACCTCATTCCGCCGCTTTTCCTCGGGAGTGGTGTCTTGGCCCGGTACTCCGCTACCTCTAACAAGTCTTCCTATTAATCAACCCCGGCAACTGCTATGAATCTTCAACTGTTCTAGGCCCCTCACTCCGAGACACTAATGGTTCTCGGCCCACTCTTCCTTTGTTGTTAGAAGATGGCCCGTAACTCCGAATATAGCACTAATGGCTACGAGAAAGGATAAAGAAAGAGATCAGAGAATGTGGACAGGAAGGGATAAAGAACCTAGGGACGGGACATGAGGACAGGATCACGCAACATACGATCTTTCCAATACAAAATGTCGTCTGTTCAAATGTCGCAATTTTTGCTGTGACGACGATAGAATTAGGAAAACTCATGAATATCAAACCCTTTGAAAGTCAAAAAAAAAAGTACTCACTAGAATCCTAACTCAATTCATACAGAGATATATGCCAGTTTTACCAAACGTGTGCAGAACTGGCAGAATCCTACTCTGACTTGACTAGACTCCTAAAACGACTGAAACTGAGCTCGGGCTTGATGTGGTGCGGTCGATGATGGGGCGGCGTGTACGAACCTATGTATTGGGTTGGGGAAAGCTGCTTCACTTCGCGCCTCTGCCCAGCGGACCTATCTTTCTTCTTACTCGTTCGTGCCGCTAATGTAATTCCTTCCTTCTTATGCTGCTTGCAACTCCGAGTTGATTGACTTAACTTCATCCCTGGAAAGAAAGATGAGCAGCCAATCCAGGTAAGCAAGAACCTATGCCTTGCCCGGTAGTTCCTATTGATGGAGCTGTGAAAACTAGCTTATTGACAGAACACTCTATCCCAAAACAAGTCTATCGACTCATTACATGGATGTCACGAGTCTATTGGCATAGAATATGGAATCTTTTCCACGTAAGCTGGTTGTACAAAGTTAGTTTGTTCATACAGGGAGTGTGATTTGGGGATCTTTTGTTTGCTCCGCAAGGTAGCCAGAGCCAGCCAGTTTTTCATTTTAAAGGCATGATCGTCTTCAACTGCAGAAAAGTAGTGCGGAGAACTAGTAAGAATTGTGCCTGCCATCCAATTCGTGACGTGGGTGATCCGCCGAATCCATTGCTGACTTCACCACGATCGATTAGGTGAAACGGTTCTGCAAAGTTTGTTTGTTCATACAGGCTGCGTGGTTATAGTAGTAAGAATTGTGCCAGCCATGCAATTCGTACTGCATGGCGATATGACTCTACCACTCTATAAATGGAGGCTCGATAAGTGTCTTCGCTTCATCAAATTCAAATCAAAGAAATTGAGTACTAGCACGTATGGCTACTATTGCAGATGCAGCAAGGCTCGCTCAAGTTGTAAACGAAATACAGAACGTAGAAAACGAACTGCGCCAACGCCGAACCTTTTTAAACCTTTTCTGGAGACACCTGCTCCCGGCGAAGCCAGCCGTCGTGGAAGACCGCATCCGTGCGATGGGCCAGAGAACAAGGGACCTCGAAAGTAGATTGAGAATGCTGCGGGCGGAGCAGGAGTACCTCATTGTCCGGGCTGTCACCCGCGGTCACCAGGGAGACTAGAATAGAAGAGTCCTTCGACTCTTTCTAGAAGATTCAAATAAGTAGTCCGTCGACGCAAAGTAGTTTTAATGCGTGGCTTTCTTTGTCTTTGTTTGGTTTGTTGTGTTTGCATGTATGGGCTAGTCGTCAGTGTATCTTTCTGATCTCCTGCTTTGTAATTGGCTCAGAGAGCTAGAGCTCTCCTAATTAGTGTGTTAACTATTTTGATGTTTAATGTGCTGA